TTCCATTTTTTCAATGGGATTACATGATCTAGTTCTTAATATTATTACTTTACTCAATTGACAAATTCCACAACAATAACAATCTCTTGATTCGGAATTAGGGACTCATGTATCATCTGATGAATCTACTTTATTTTACACTTCCGTATCTCACTCTATCTTGTTTTTTAGTATTCTCTAAAATAACTGACTGATGAATTATGAATTTCCCATAACTTAGGTAAGTGCTTTACCAACATATGTAGTGCAGTAAAAAAAATAAAAGGAAATTAATTCTTTCATGCTTACTTTAACTAGTTATTTCGGTTTTCTACTAGCTGCTTTAACTATAACCCCAGCTCTATTTATTGGCTTGAACAAGATACGTCTTATTTGAATTGACTGAATAAGTCAGAAAAAAAAATCTTTCTTTTAGATTCCTGGTATTCTATAACTCTTTTCCGCACTAAATTACGAATTTTTTTCTTGGTCATTGAGATTCGTGGATAATTTAGAGTACTATTTAGGGATAGATCGTATCTCTTCTTTTTTTATCACCTCGAACAAATCGAAATGATTGAAGTTTTTCTATTTGGAATCGTCTTAGGCCTAATTCCTATTACTTTAGCGGGATTATTCGTGACTGCATATTTGCAATACAGGCGGGGGGATCAGTTGGATCTTTGATTGAGTAATTTTTATTTTTTTATTGACCTCCTCTCTGGTCTGGAGGAGGTCAAATTCGAGTTTCAATTCAATTTTGTTTTGTTAAATTATTTTACTCTGCTTCGACATAAGATAGATGGAATCACGCTCTGTAGGATTTGAACCTACGACATCGGGTTTTGGAGACCCGCGTTCTACCGAACTGAACTAAGAGCGCTTTCATTCATTCAAAAAGAAAATATTTTTCTATTCCTAACGTATCTCACGTATGTATAGTCTCCACAAATTCAAGTTATACCCACTTTACTTTCAATTGATCTCTTCGCTACTGCCCAAAAAGAATAAAAAAGTAATAGGTAGGGATGACAGGATTTGAACCTGTGACATTTTGTACCCAAAACAAACGCGCTACCAAGCTGCGCTACATCCCTTTTCAAAATTGTTATACAATGCCATTGTACACAATTCCTGTCTTCTTTTCCACATTGTAATTTTATTCTTATTTCTCTATCTATATAGAACCCTCCTGTCATTTCTTCTTTTTGGTCTCATATAATTAAGGAATTATATACATCTAAAATCCAATAAAATTTCGCCTATACAAGAAGGATTACTTTTCCTTGGTAATGTATAAGAAGAAGGGGTCATTTTTTAGGGATAAGAAAATTTCGTCTATATGGTTCATTTTATATATAGCATAACAATCTTGGGCAAAAGTTTCTGATCATATATGTATTCCAACAAGGAAGGAGGATTTTCAATGCGGGATATAAAAACATATCTCTCTGTAGCACCCGTGCTAAGTACTCTATGGTTTGGTGCTTTAGCAGGTTTATTGATAGAAATTAATCGTTTATTTCCAGATGCTTTGTCATTCCCTTTTTTTTAATTGAGGAATAGAATTCTTTGTGACATGACAAAATTTGACCCTTTTTAATCCTTTTATTTAGTATCGGAAGGAAAAAGAAAGAAAAGATGGATTGGCTTGAACCTCAGAGTTATGAAAAATTTGGTAAATTCTATTTTGAAAAAAAAAAGAAATTCAATTTAAAGTGGTATCCAAGCTAAACAGGCCTCAGAAATCAGAGCATAGAAAAAGGCTGGGCTGGCTAATTAAATGAAAGGGTTTCGAAGCAAAATCTTTGCTAATTCGACAAGGATTGTATTCTTTAATTATTTCTTTATTTTTTATTACTTAATTTAAGAATTCAAAAAATTGATTCTAATGGATTTTATTCTTCTTCTTCGGATTCAAAATAGAAGAATAAAAGAATAAGTAGAAGAATTTAGTTAAGTCAACCCAAACAGAAAAGGAGGTTCGGTTCATGGCCAAGGGGAAAGATGTTAGAATCAGGGTTATTTTGGAATGCAGCAGTTGTGTTCGAAAAGGTGCCAATGAGGAATCGACGGGGGTTTCTAGATATAGTACTCAAAAGAATCGCCACAATACACCCCGACAATTAGAATTAAAAAAATTTTGTCGTTATTGTCGCAAGCATACGACTCATCACGAAATAAAGAAATAGGAACACCCATCGTGTGTTCGATCTTTCCAAAAAACAGAAAGAGCAAGAACTTTATATTTAATATATAAAAAAAACTATAGTATAAAATACAAATCAACTCATCCGATTTCCGGTAGATATTATTTCATATGTATAGAGGGTATTCATATACTATAAGATTAATTAAATAAGATATGGATCAAAGAAAGACTACTTCTTCTGGATCCTAAATTCATAAAATAATAAAATAAATAAATGAATTTTTTTTGTTCAATTTTAAAATTTTAAATAAGGAATAAATCATGTATACATCTAAACAACCTTTTCTTAAATCTAAGCAACCCTTTCGTAAATCCAAACACACTTTTAATAAATCCAAGCAAACCTTTCGTAAATCCAAGCAAACTTTTCGTAAATTCAAACAACCTTTTCGTAAATCTAAACAACCTTTTCGTAGGCGTCCTCGGATTGGCCCGGGAGATCGAATTGATTATAGAAACATGAGTTTAATTAATAGATTTATTAGTGAACAAGGAAAAATATTATCTAGACGAATAAATAGATTAACCTTGAAACAACAACGATTAATTACTCTTGCTATAAAACAGGCTCGTATTTTATCTTTCTTACCGTTTCGTAACTATGAGAACGAAAAGCAATTTCAAGCCCAGTCAATTTCAATAATTACGGGTTCTAGACCTAGAAAAAATAGACATATTCCTCAATTAACGGAAAAGTACAATTCCAATCGAAACTTAAGAAACTACAACCAAAATTTAAGAAACAACAATCGGAACTTAAGTTCCGATTGTTGATGTTTTATTCGAAAGGCCCAGACCTATATATATTATAAAGAAAGTAATCCTGCTCGTTGATTCCTACCACTTAATCTTAATTTATTGTATCTTCCCGGAGTTCCCTCTCCGGGAATTCGGTTTTTATTATTCCAGTATATTACTTTATTTATCCCTTTAATTGATGATCTTTATTTTATTGGAAATCGTGTAAAGATTATTTGGATTTGATACAGCTACTTGTGCAAGCATTTTACGATTAAGAATCAATTTCTTCTTGTACAGGTTGTGTATTAATTTACTATAACTATCAAATACTTTATATATCCGCGTTGCTGCGTTTATCCGAGTGATCCACAAACGACGAAAATCCCTCTTTTGCCTACCTCTATCTCGATGAGAGGAAACAAAAGCTCTTTTTACCTGTTGGGTAATCATTCGATTAAGTCTTAAATGAGCCCCCCTAAAGTTTGAGGCAAATGAACGCATTTTTGTTCGTCGTCTCCGGGCTATATATCCTCGCGGAACTCTGGTCATTGAATCAAATTAACCTTAATGAATAACTAATTATTTCTCTTCTTTTAGCCATCCTTTTTTCCATTAATAACAAAACTAATTATTCCGATATATAAAATATTAATTCCAATGGCTTTTGCTATAGTAACCTTCCCAACCACGATTTTTTATTACACTCCGTTCAGTTATTTCTATGCGAAATAACAAATTAATTCTAATGATACTAAAAAAATAGTGGGTTCCATCGTTTCTATGGTTCCCTTTTAAACGGTAAGGCCCTCTCTATACACCGGAGCCCTTTCTTTCATCAAAAGGTATTGTGAACTTGTATAGTTCACATTCTTTGGCTCTACCTATCCATTATAGAGTAAATAGCTCTTTTCACAATAAGAGTTATCCATACAGTGACGGTATTTAATTATGAAAGTTGGCTAAGTAGCTGACCCTGTTAGTCCGTTCTTTTAAGATAAAGGAGCATAAGCCTTTTTATTATTATTTCCTCCGCTTAATGGATAACCATTTGCTACCAATGGGGGAATTGCTTCTTATTTCCAATTTAGATAATTGGATTTGCACCAAAGGAAACCAAAAATTCCATATACCATAGAAATCTAGGATGGAAAAGCTATATCCTATTCATTGGTACTAATCATGGATACTTCCAAATTTTTTTTATTTGTTTGAAGTTATGATCTGAACGAGTCGCACATACACCCTAGCACATGTTCCTCGACGCTGAGGGCATCCTTTAAGCGCGGCCGTTTTTCTAGCATTTCGTATTGGCTGTCTTGCGTTTCTAATAAGTTGTTTAACCGTCGGCATGTTGTATGTGTATAGAAAAAAATGGATTGGTTTAGATCCATCTTAACCTGATGATTGATCATCATGAAGTCTTTCTATTTCTATTTTCTATTAAATCGAAGAAAACCCTAATTTGGGTCTGAAATAACTTTATAAGAAATCCGGACACTACCAATCCTTAAACATTTCCGGAAACCACACTGGATCAGTATCGCAGTGCTCGTCAATCATTTCATCCCCTACAATATCGACAAGTCCATAAGCTTTGGCTTCGTCTGCTGACATAAAAACATCCCTTTCCATGTCTTCGGATACAACCCAAAAGGGTTTGCCTGTTCTTAGTGCATAAACCCTTGTAATCATTTCGCGAACTTTGTGTAACTCTTCTACTTCTAGTAAAAATTCTGGTGTCCTTGCCCGATAATAAGCACTAGCGGGTTGGTGAAGCATAATCCTCGCGTGAGGGAATGCTATACGCTTGGTGGGTTCTCCTCCAAGTAGAATGAAGGACGCCATGGACGCGGCTATTCCAAGGCATATTGTATATATATCTGGTGTCACCGTTTGCATCGTATCAAAAATAGCCATTCCTGAGATTAGCCACCCGCCTGGGGAGTTTATAAACAAAAAAATATCACTAAGTCCATCTTCTATACTGAGATATACCATGAGACCTGTAATATGATTCGTGATCTCGCAACGAATCTCTTGACCTAAAAAAAGTGTCCTTTCTCGATACATAACATTGTATAAGTCAACCCAAGTCGCTTCTTCATCTCCGGGAATCCGGTAAGGTACTTTTGGAACACCAATGGGCATATTAGATTAATATTATTAAATTTAAGTAAGAAAACTACACTTTAATATGGAAACGTAAGAATAGAAGAGAAAGAATGAATCCGCAGTTTATTGTCTTCATTTTTATTCTTATTCTATATGAATACTATAGATTCTATTAATATGAATAGTATAGATTATATTAATACGTAGATTGAAAGGTTATACGTATAAAGAAGGTAAGACAGATTGAATAAAGAAAAAGGAATCGGCGATTCAAATGATAAACAAAGAGGGGTAAAGAAGGTAAGACAGATTGAATAAAGAAAAAGGAATCGGCGATTCAAATGATAAACAAAGAGGGGTAGGGATCTATTCTTCATTTTTCAAAATTGGCCAAGTTACCCATTGCATATTGGCACTTATCGAGTATAGAATAGATCTGCTTCTCTTTCTTCTTATGAACAGAATTGGCTTCTTATTTTTAATGAAATGAAATAAATATTAACGCTTTCTGACACAGAATCCCCTAGAAGGGTTAGGTACATAGGATATGGATAGTCTTTTCCAATGCGATAAAATAAAGCGACATCGTGTCTATTTTTCTTTGCTAAAGGGGTATTTCCATGGGTTTACCTTGGTATCGTGTTCATACTGTCGTATTGAATGATCCGGGTCGATTACTTGCGGTGCATATAATGCACACAGCTCTAGTTTCTGGTTGGGCTGGCTCGATGGCTTTATACGAATTAGCAGTTTTTGATCCCTCTGATCCTGTTCTGGATCCAATGTGGAGACAAGGTATGTTCGTCATTCCCTTCATGACTCGTTTAGGAATAACGGATTCCTGGGGTGGTTGGAGTATTTCAGGAGGAACTGTAACAAATCCGGGTATTTGGAGTTATGAAGGTGTGGCAGGTGCACATATTGTGTTTTCTGGTTTGTGTTTCTTGGCAGCGATCTGGCATTGGGTATATTGGGACCTAGAAATATTCTCTGATGAGCGGACGGGAAAACCCTCTTTAGATTTGCCCAAGATCTTTGGAATTCATTTATTTCTTGCAGGGGTGGCTTGCTTTGGCTTTGGCGCATTTCATGTAACGGGTTTGTATGGTCCTGGGATATGGGTATCCGATCCTTATGGGCTAACTGGAAAAGTACAAGCTGTAAATCCAGCGTGGGGTGCAGAAGGTTTTGATCCTTTTGTTCCGGGGGGAATAGCTTCTCATCATATTGCTGCGGGTACGTTGGGTATATTAGCGGGTTTATTCCATCTTAGTGTCCGTCCGCCTCAACGTCTATACAAAGGATTACGTATGGGCAATATTGAAACTGTACTTTCCAGTAGTATCGCTGCTGTTTTTTTTGCAGCTTTCGTAGTTGCTGGAACTATGTGGTATGGGTCAGCAACGACCCCAATCGAATTATTCGGGCCTACTCGTTATCAGTGGGATCAGGGATACTTTCAGCAAGAAATATATCGAAGAGTTAGCAATGGTTTAGCCGAAAATCTTAGTTTATCAGAAGCTTGGTCTAAAATTCCCGAAAAATTAGCCTTTTATGATTATATTGGTAATAATCCGGCAAAAGGGGGATTATTCAGAGCGGGCTCAATGGACAATGGGGATGGAATAGCTGTTGGCTGGTTAGGACATCCCGTTTTTAGAGATAAAGAAGGACGTGAGCTTTTTGTACGCCGTATGCCTACTTTTTTTGAAACATTTCCAGTTGTTTTGGTAGATGAAGAGGGAATTGTGAGAGCGGACGTTCCTTTTAGAAGAGCGGAATCCAAATATAGTGTTGAACAGGTAGGGGTAACGGTGGAGTTCTATGGTGGCGAACTTAATGGAGTAAGTTATTCTGATCCTGCTACTGTAAAAAAATATGCGAGGCGTTCTCAATTAGGGGAAATTTTTGAATTAGATCGAGCTACTTTGAAATCAGATGGTGTTTTTCGCAGCAGTCCAAGGGGTTGGTTCACTTTTGGTCATGCTACCTTTGCTTTGCTCTTCTTTTTCGGACACATTTGGCATGGCGCTAGAACCTTGTTCCGAGATGTTTTTGCTGGTATTGATCCAGATTTGGATGCTCAAGTGGAATTTGGAACATTCCAAAAAGTGGGAGATCCAACTACAAGGAAACAGGCAGTCTGATACACATTGTTATGGTATCTTTGACCTCTCTTTTTTGATTTGGCTTGGGAAACATCTCCCATCCTTTCTTTAACTCTTTTTCTTTCTTTATATGGGAAATTCTCCCAAATGACAAATGAATAGGTGTGGAAGTTATAATTGTAAATAAACCACGATCGAATCTATGGAAGCATTGGTTTATACGTTCCTTTTAGTTTCTACTTTAGGGATAATTTTTTTCGCTATCTTTTTCCGAGAACCACCTAAGGTTCCACCAACTCCAACTAAAAGAATAAAATAATTTCATTGAAGTAAGAAGTCTACCCATCTGGTAGACTTCTTACTTCAATTAGTCCCCGTGTTCTTCGAATGGATCTCTTAATTGTTGAGAGGGTTGCCCAAACGCGGTATATAAGGCATACCCAGTAAAGCTTACAAGTAAACCAGATATGGAGATGGCGACTAAAGTTGCTGTTTCCATTTTTATAGAATTTCAAGATTACAATGGATCTACGAAAAGATCGTGTATTTACAACTACAACGGAATAGTATACAAAGTCAACACCAATGATGAAATAGAATTTATGGCTACACAAACCGTTGAAGATAGTTCTAAACCTAGGCCAAAACGAACTGGTGCAGGTAGTTTATTGAAACCCTTGAATTCGGAATATGGGAAAGTAGCTCCGGGTTGGGGGACCACTCCTTTTATGGGAGTCGCAATGGCTTTATTCGCTATATTCCTATCTATCATTTTAGAAATTTATAATTCTTCTGTTTTACTGGACGGAATTTTAACCAATTAGGTTTCTACTAATCTAAAAAAAAAAAGGAAGTCATAGTTTTTCCATCCAAAAAAGCTTTTCTAGTTTAAGCTCTATATTTCTAGACATTATGGTAGTTCGACCGCGGAATTTTTTTGTTTCGGTATCTCTGGAATATGAGTGTGTGACTTGTTAGAATTGATCCTATTGATAATACATAGAAAGGGCCTGTTATCTCTATCAAGATGATTCTAATTCGTCAGATATTATTTATTCTAGTATCTGGAACACGAAATAGATAGAGTGGATCAAAAAAAATGGAACTATGATTCATAATCACTATTAAGACCTCGCAACCAGACTGAAAAATTCAAGTAGTTCTTAAATAAAAATAAAAAAGAAATTTTCTTCCTTCCAATTTTGTTTGCCCAAAAGACAACTTTTTTCTCTCGATTTTGCCGAGTCATTGCACCGATTCCATAAATGATTATCAAGTGGTTCTTATTCGAAGAACCCTTGCCTTTTGGTTAGCTTGAGACTCAATCATCGTGGCTCTAGTATGAATCTAAGGTTTTAATTGAACTGATTCATAGGATCGCAACAAGATAATTTCTATATTACGATTACGCACAAAAAAAAACAAATCCAAAATAGGGAAGAGAAAAGTCAAGAGGCCTCGAATGACCGGCATAAGGGAACGGAAGAAAGACAGATGAGCCAACTTGAAATTTTTTGGCATTATCATAACAAAGAATATATTCCGAATTTTTCTTATTTCATATCTTCAAGGCAAATCGACCCAATCCAGTGGCTGATGAAGTTTTGAACTTTTTTTTTTCTAATATTCGTTGAAAATTTGTGTGTTTCTGCTTGAGCCGTACGAGATGAAATTTTCATATACGGCTCTTAGAGGGGGGGCTTGGGTTAGTTACCTATCTCAATAAAGTATATGATTGGTTTGAGGAACGTCTTGAGATTCAGGCAATTGCAGATGATATAACTAGTAAATATGTTCCTCCCCATGTCAACATATTTTATTGTTTAGGGGGAATTACACTTACTTGTTTTCTAGTACAAGTCGCTACCGGTTTTGCTATGACTTTTTACTACCGCCCAACGGTTACAGAGGCTTTTTCTTCGGTTCAATACATAATGACCGAGGCCAACTTTGGTTGGTTAATCCGATCAGTTCATCGATGGTCAGCAAGTATGATGGTTCTAATGATGATCCTGCATGTATTTCGTGTGTATCTCACAGGTGGGTTTAAAAAACCCCGCGAATTAACTTGGGTCACAGGTGTGGTTTTAGCTGTTTTGACTGCATCATTTGGTGTAACTGGTTATTCGTTGCCTTGGGATCAAATTGGTTATTGGGCAGTCAAAATTGTGACAGGTGTACCTGATGCCATTCCGGTAATAGGATCGCCTTTAGTGGAGTTATTACGTGGAAGTGCTAGTGTGGGTCAATCCACTTTGACTCGTTTTTATAGTTTACATACCTTTGTACTGCCTCTGCTTACTGCCGTATTTATGTTAATGCACTTTCCAATGATACGTAAGCAAGGTATTTCGGGTCCTTTATAGGGAAGGCATATCTATAGAGAATTAGAATTCTCATATATCATATCGGGTAGGTTATCGTATTTCATTGCTACAAACATGGGTTATTGTAAAATAACACATGTCATTTGGATACTTCTCTTCAACTCCGAAGTATTTTGATACAATACAAATAGTTGAAGTTAATTTTACGAAAGAAAAAAAGGCGGATTATGGGAGTGTGTGACTTGAATTATTGGTTTGGCCATGCAGATAAAGAATTGGATCTGCCACATTAGAATTCACAATCAAAGGTGTCTCCGCATCCAATCAACACGTAAGTCTCCTACCTAGGAAGGATAGGCTGGTTCACTTGAGGAGAATATTTTCTATGATCATACCCCACCATGTCATCCATGAACAGGCTCCGTAAGATCCCATAGAGTAGAAATGGAATAAGTCATGTGACATGATCCAATATTACACTTACCCTTTTTTATTATAGTATGGAAATGCATTCATTTTCTTTGCATCGATTGTGATCCGCAATACTATCGGAGTAAAAGAAGGGATCTAAGGAAAAATGTAGGCTAAACTTTTTTATTTTTTATTAGTAACAAGTAAATATTTTGTTTGGAGGTAAGAAACTTGCGATATTGGGGGGATAAACACCAACTAATCAAGAGACATGAGACAATCCAGAAAGCAATTGATCATGATCAAATTTGTAAGCCCACTTGGATATTGAGCATTTACCCATAAGAATAGGATTCTTTTCAATGAGTAGTTCTAGATCCAACTTCGGAAAAGATAATATGATAAAGCTTTTCTTGCCTAGAGTCATTGAGTCATTATATACCATAATTCTATTATGGATCTTCCGCGGTCTTATTTCTTTCATTCTTGCTCGAGCCGGATGATGATAAATTCTCATGTCCGGTTCCTTTGGGGGATGGATCCTAAAGAGTTCGCCTATCCCAATAACAAAGAAACCAGACTTAAATGATCCTGTATTAAGAGCTAAATTAGCTAAAGGGATGGGACATAATTATTACGGGGAACCCGCATGGCCCAATGATCTTTTATATATTTTTCCAGTAGTAATTCTAGGTACTATTGCATGTAATGTAGGTTTAGCGGTTCTCGAGCCATCAATGATTGGTGAACCGGCGGATCCATTTGCAACTCCTCTGGAAATATTACCTGAGTGGTACTTCTTTCCCGTATTTCAAATACTCCGTACGGTACCCAATAAGTTATTGGGCGTTCTCTTAATGGTTTCTGTGCCAACAGGCTTATTGACAGTACCTTTTCTAGAGAATGTGAATAAATTCCAAAATCCTTTTCGTCGCCCAGTAGCTACGACCGTTTTTTTAATCGGTACTGCAGTAGCTCTTTGGTTAGGTATTGGAGCAACATTACCCATTGATAAATCTTTAACTTTAGGTCTTTTTTAGGTATTTTTTGATTCATTCAACCGTGAAGTACCGTGCATAGGTATCTAGGAAATAGTTACTTCCAAGTGAATCTTCCCTAGATACCTAAAATCCATTTTATTATGATCCATTTCGCGAAAATATAGATTGTACCAAAGATGCTAAATTGTTTTCTTTTTTTCTTTTTATTCTAACTCGAAAAAGAATAAGAACAAAAAATTGTAATGGATTTAAAACGAGAGCTTATTCTTAAGTAAATCCATTGGTAGATACTTCTCTAGAGTGTCCCATATCTGTTTTCTATCTTCCATACGAAAATTTTCAATTCTCATAAGATCTTCTTCAGTCTTACTCAAAAGGTCCAATAGTGTATGTATATTGGCCCTTTTGAGACAATTATACGTTCTAGAAGGCAATTCTAATTGATCAATAAAAATACAATTCAATGGAATTCCTTTTTTGTTTTTCTTTAGATTAGTTAATCTTTTTTGAAAAGTAAAAAGGGGCGGAGTAAACCTGTTTTTATTTTCTTCGAAACTCGTTCCCTCTTCCTCCGCGTGTAGAAAAGGGAGGAATAAATCAATCAAATTACGAGAAGCCTCATAAAGCGCTTCTTTAGGGGTTAAACTTCCATTAGTCCATATTTCTAAAAAAAGTATCTCGTGTTTTTCATTTCCATTCCCACAAGAAAAAATACTATAATTCACATTTCGAACAGGCATGGATACAGCATCTATAGGATAACTTCCATCTTGATAGTTCTTTCTGAGTTCTGTCTGATATCCACGATCTCTCTTTATCTGTAACTCAATACAAAAATTAATGGGCTCTGTCAAGTTAGCTATAGGTTGTGCCGTATCAACGATTTCTACGGAAGGTGGTAAGATTATATCTTGAGCAGTTATGTACCTAGGACCTTTGACGCAAATTGATGCGTCTCTAACTCCATAGAGATTACTTCTCAATACAATTTCTTTCAAATTTAGTAAAATTTCTTGTACGGATTCTTCAATACCTGCTATTGTAGAATATTCGTGTGGCACGCTCCCAAATTTTGCCCGTGTGATACATGCTCCTTCTATTTCTCCAAGTAAAGCTCTTCGCAAGGCAATACCGACGGTGTCCGCTTGACCTTTTTTAAGCGGGGACAGAATGAAACGACCATAATAAAGACGCTTACTATCTACTCTTGATTCAACACACTTCCACTGTAGTGTTTGAGTGGATCCTGCTACCTCCTCTCGAACCATAATAGACTAGTATTATTATTTGATCATTGAATCGTTTATTTCTCTTGAAAACGGATTAATTCTTTTACAGGCGTCTTTTTTTAGGCGGTCGACATCCATTATGCGGCATAGGTGTTACATCGCGTATACAACTTAATCGCACACCGCTTTTAGCAATGGCTCGTAATGCGGCATCTCTTCCACTACCAGCGCCCTTTACCATAACTTCTGCTCGTTGCAAACCTACTGTACGAATAGCATCTACTGCTGTTCTTTGACCAGCATAGGGTGATGCTTTTCTTGAGCTTTTGAATCCACAAGTACCTGCGGAGGACCAGAAAACCACCCGACCTTGCGGGTCCGTAACAGTTATAATGGTATTGTTGAAACTAGCTTGAACATGAATAACCCCTTTTGTTATTCTACGTGCACTTTTCCGTAGACTAAAACGTGCATTCCTACGTAAACCAATACGCACTTTCTTACGTGAACCTATTTTTGGTATAGCTTTTGCCATATTTTATTATCTCATAAATATGAGTTAGAAATAACAAAAAGAAAAAAAGATACAAAGATATCCGTTTCCGGGTAAAATATACCCTTTACTTTAATTATTTAAAATTCTTTTATTTAGAATTGGAACATTTCCGCGGGTACTTTTTTATTTTAGAGAAAGTAAAGTTCTTTTTCGAAAGATTACCCCTGTCGTTGTTTATGCTTCGGATTAGAGCAAATGACTCTAATTCGTCCACGCCTACGAATCAGTCGACATTTTGTACAAATTTTACGAACGGAAGCTCTTATTTTCATATTTCCGTATCCTTTCTTAAACTATGAATCTAATATTTTGGAAAAAATAAGTCTCTTCGCTTGAATTTTTGAACTTCAAATTTATTACCCTAGAAAAAAGAAAACCCTAATCCTTTGAATCTTCGCTATCTTTCAAATCTTCGATATCTTTCGAGTCTTCGATACGCTTCGAATCTTTATGGGGAAGTCTATAAATTATACGTCCCTTGCTGGAATCATAACGACTTACTTCAATTTTGACCCTATCCCCCATCAGTATTCGTATAGAACTAGAGCGGATCTTTCCTGAAATATAGCCCAGGATGATGGTGTCATTCTCTAGCTGAACGCGGAACATTCCATTGGGTAGGGCTTCCGTAACTAAACCTTCGAAAGTGACTTTTGCTTCTCTCGGGTTTTTTTTTTCTCTCCTATTTTTTTTTTCTGTCATATTTTTTTCTCCTATTTTTCTATTTTTATTTTCAAAATAGGAAGGTCGAGATAGAATTCGGGCACTATAGTCGGAGCGATTACCATATATAACATAAGACTTCTCCCCCAATTCTGTTTAGTCGAGCCTCTCGATCTGTCATTATCCCTCGAGAAGTAGAAAGAATAGCAATTCCCATTCCACCCAAAACTTTAGGAATTCCTTGATAGTTGGTATAAATTCGTAAGCCGGGTCGGCTGATACGCTTTAAAAAGGTTCTTGTTCTATATATTCCTTTTCTAGTCTTTCTCTTTTGATGTCGCAAAGTTGAAACCAAGAAATATCTGTTACGTTCCTGATGTTTCCGAACACTTTCAATAAAACCCTCTCGTAGAAGTATTTTAACAATGTTTTCGGTAATATTTGTAGATATTACTCGAACTGTTCCTTTTTTATTCATGTCCGCGTTTCTTATAGAGGTTAGTAAATCCGCAATAGTGTCCTTGCCCATAAGACTCTAATTCTAGGTTCCTCCAAATTGTTCTATAATCAACATGTTTTCTTTTTTTTTGCTTTTCATTTTAAATTTTAAAACATATACGTAAAACACAATCTACTAACTACTAAATTTATTCTCTGATCTAAATTTCACCTACTAGTATTTATAATACTTCAGGAGCTAATGAAACTATTTTGGTAAAATTCAATTCTCTCAATTCCTCAGCAATCGCGCCAAAAACTCGAGTTCCTTTTGGATTTCCTTTTTGATCAATTATAACCGCTGCGTTGTCATCATAGCGGATTATTATACCGTCTTCACATTTGAACTCTTTACATGTACGTACAATTACAGCTCGAATTACTTCGGATCTTTCTAGGGGCATTCGGGGCAATGCGTCTTTGATTACAGCAACAATAACATCACCAATACGAGCATATCGCTGATTACCTGCAGCTCCTATGACTCGAATACACATCAATTTTCGAGCTCCACTATTATCTGCTACGTTTAAAAGGGTCTGAGGTTGAATCATATTATTTTGATTTCCATTTGTTATTTCAATGCAAAAGGATGAAAGAAATATTGTCTTTTCAGAAAGAAAAAAAGGGCGTTTTTTTATCTTCAATACTCCTTTGAGTTTTAGGGGTTCTATATTTCTAATCGAATAAATTGACTTCGTATAGGCATTTTACTGGCAGCTATGGAGATAGCTGCTCTAGCTACAGTTTCGGATACCCCCCCCATTTCATAAAGTATACGACCTGGTTTAACAACGGCTACCCAATATTCGGGGGACCCCTTTCCTGAGCCCATACGTGTTTCCGTCGGTCTTAGTGTAACGGGTTTGTCGGGAAATATACGTACCCATATTTTTCCACCACGACGTGCATATCGTGTTATTGCTCTTCGTCCTGCTTCTATCTGTCTCGCCGTGATCCAAGCAGGTTCAAGTGCTTGAAGAGCATATCTACCAAAACAAATACGATTGCCTCGGCAGGATTTTCCTTTCATTCTTCCTCTATGTTGTTTGCGAAATCTGGTTCTTTTGGGGTTATAGTCGATGGTTCTTTCTTAGTTCCATCTCTACTGCAAAACTGGACATGAGAGTTTCTTCTCATCCAGCTCCTCGCGAATGAAATGAGAAAGCGTGCAAATTTCTCTAATTCCATAATATTCAAAAATATTAGGGAGAGATCCACATTAATAGATAAATAATAGAAAAAATTAGGTTTTTTTTATATTTATTATTCAATTTGTTAAAATCGAAAAATCTATAGTCAAAAAAAAAGAAGATCTAGAATATATCTAGATGTGTGTGTCTATATTATCTAAATTCTATATTTTATAGATGATGTAATCCTTAAAATATCTTTATTTTTACTCTTATTGAATAATGGTAATGGTAAAGTATTCTAATTTAAAAAGGATTTCGCGGGCGAATATTTACTCTTTTCTGTCTTATTTGTTAATTTATAACCTTACCAAATAAGACAATTTTTTTGGTTTGTTCCGCCATCCTACCCAATGAAGTATTAGGATTCTTTTCAATAAAATCCTATGGAATCATAGGTTCTGTCGTTCCCACTGCCTCTCCTTGAATGGTTAGGTCTGAATTCCACAATGGAGCTTCCAAAAAATTTCTTTCCCAGTTAATTTTCTCAGTTTTATTAACCAGGATGGCTCTTTATTATTGCTTTAAATTTCGAGTTCTTGTTTCAAGTTACGTTACGATTTCTAATTCTCTATTTTTTTTTATTATATTGATGCTTTATCACATTGCTTTTTATGATGCAATTCATAGACCATACATATTGGAATCCTATATCTTACTTAATCCCTCTTCCTTCTTTCTATCATCCCTCCCTTTATCCGCATCCCTTTAGTTTTCCTTCACAACCTAGAATCTCATTTCTTTTTTAGAGAAAAAGCAGTTGCTACAACTATATGATAGATCCACTCATTTATGATAGAGATATTTATTCATATAGTGACTGTTTCTTAGTTAGGATCTCGACAATACGAAGCAATAGGTTGGTTATTAGTTAATTTTCTATAATTACTAAGTTTTTTTCTTTAAAAAAAAATAACGAGTCACACACTAAGCATAGCAATTATATTAAATGATTTATCAATTTTCATTAAATCTTATAGAAAGAAAGAGGTAGAATTTCTTGTTTTTTTCAGGGATTTCGGGAAAAAAAGTCTCTTGTCATTTTTTATTCTATCACTGGACAGAATGCGAAGAGAAGATTAGTTATTCTTCGTCTACGAATATCCAAATTTTTACACCTAATACTCCATAGATAGTTCGAATTGGATAGCAGCAATAATCAATTTTAGCGCGAATTGTTTGGAGGGGGAGTCTACCCTTTTTGATGCATTCGGCACGTGCAATTTCTTTTCCTCCGAGACGACCCGCAATTTTGACTTTGACTCCCCTTATATCCGCTTTTTTAGTTAATTCAATGGCTTTTTTCATTGCCTTTCGGAATGAAACTCTATTTTTTAATTGGAAAGCTATATATTCTGCCAGAATGTTAGGTTCTCTATAAGGCTCTTTCACTTTTTCGATAGAAATATTAAGTCTTTGGTTTACAGAGTGAATTTCCTTTTGTAGATCTTTCTCTAATTCTTCGATTACTCCTTTTTTCTTTAATAAATTAGGGAATCCAATATGGATTATGACGTGGATCGTATCGATTTCTTTTTGAATTTCTATACGTGTAATTACTTCAGAACTTGAACCTGAGTCCGTTTTTCTATTATGTGTAATTACTTCGGAACTTGAGTCTGATTCTATTTTTCTATTCGAGCCCTTTTTCCTATTCTTTTGTATATAGTTCTTGATACAATTCCTTATTTTTTTATCTTCCTGTAAACCTTCAGAATAATTTTTTGGTTGTGCGAACCAAAAGGAATGGTGTTTTTGGGTTGTACCAAGTCTGAAACCGAGTGGATTTATTTTTTGTCCCATATTTTTCTATTCTATATTTTTTTAGTGGGAATTGAAATCTTAGATGAATCTAAAGGTTATTTAGATTTCTTTACTATATTTAATACAATTGTTATATGACACATGCTTTTTTTTATGGGAAAACTACGTCCTCGAGCCCGAGGTCTAAATTTTTTCATAATAGTACTCCTACTGACTTCGGCTTTAGTAATGAATAAATTCGCTTTGTCGAAATCCCTATAATGAGTAGCATTCGCTGCTGCTGAATAAACCAACTTTAAGATGGGATAAGATGCTCGATAAGGCATGAGGTTCAGTATCATAACAGTTTCTTCGTAGTAACGCCATCGAATCTCATCAAGAACTCTTTGTGCTTTGAAAACAGACATATGTATACGTTTTTGTGCTTTGAAAACTCGCTCAAACTTAAGTAAACGATCGGTTGGCACTTTCCTTGCGAGTTTCCTTAGCACACTTTTCTTCTTCTTTATCCTAGGGATATACTTTACTAGTTTGAAACTTGTCATAAATAAGGTTATTCCCCGCCTACCTTTACTTTATTTTGAATCCTTTGTTTATTCAGAATGGAAAGATTCTGAATTCAGTTAACGACGAGATTTAGTATCCTTTCTTGCATTTTCATAACTCGTGAAATGCCGAGTAGGCACGAATTCCCCCAATTTGCGAC